AAGGTATCTGTGAATACTTTCAAAATGAAAACAAAGAAGTAATCACTCAATTTCCCCTTTTAGTATGACTCACAATTCTATAGTTCTATATATAGATTTATATCGATTAGGTATCATGCAAACCCTTTCTATACTAATAAAATAGAACCTTACTCTATTTAATCTAATAAAAATTTCCTTTTTTCTATTTTAGAAGTTCATTGAACTTGAAGAAGTTCTATTTGTATTTGTTCAATAAATTTACCTATATTTTTGTTTGTCCACTACTTACCATGATAAATCGAAAAAAGGTTATGATAAACCGAGAAAAAAATGGAAACTACGAATAGTCGTTTTTGACGAACAGGATCAAGAATCATTATTAATTCGACACAAGAAGGGGTTGGGGAAAATCCCTTTTCTTGTGTCAAGGACTAGGAGACGAACAACCCCCCCCCCCCTAAAATAAAACCCTTTGTTCCTTTCATTTATACTTTGGTTTCTATTTTACGCTTATTTATCTTTTGTTTTGATTCTATTCGAATAGAAAACTACTGATTCATTCTATATCACTTCGATTTGGATTGAAAAAACAAAGAAGAGATAAGTAAAATAAAATAGTCTTCTTCACAATATACATATCATGACCGGTATAAGTAATTCCCGAAATCCGGTAGAAAAAAAAAGAAACAAACAAAATTTTTTTGATCATACACAATTACATAATATAATTATTACATAATATAATTGCCAACAAGAGTTTGTTTCTTTTTAGAGCTTGATGTTGAAAAATCCGCGGATCTAGAAATTCATTTCGGACAATTGAACCTTCTCAAACTGTTTCTTTTTAAGAACTAAAAAGATTTGTGCCAAAATAACAGATGCCAAGAAGAGCAAAAGGCCTTGGACACGTAATGGATCTTGAAGTACTACTTCCGCATCCCCCTGACCAAACCCACCCACATTAGGATTACTCGTTAATGGTTGATCAAGTTTGATGGATTCGCCCTCGGAAACAAGAAGTTCCGGCCCTGGAGGGATAATATCAACCACTTGACGCCCATCCGATGCCTCCACTATGGTTATTTCGTACCCCCCTTTCTCTTTTCGTATGATTTTGCTTACTATACCTGCTGCTGTAGCATTATAAACATTATTGTTACTCTTGCTCCCGTCGGGATAAATCTGACCCCTTCCTCTGTTCCCGCCTACATATATGGGATATTTTAAGAAGTGAACATCTTTCTTAGTAGCGGGGTCCGGGGAAAGAATAGGAAAGGTGATTTCACTATATTTCTGACCAGGAACAGGACCTATCACAAGAATATTTTTTTTAGTAGGGCGGTAACTTTGAAAAGCCAGATTTCCTATCTTTTCTTTAATCTCAGGCGAAATACGATCGGGGGGGGCTAGTTCAAACCCCTCGGGTAAAATAAGAACAGCCCCTACATTCAAAGCTCCTTTTTTACCATTAGCAAGAACTTGTTTCACTTGCAGATCATAGGGAATTCGAACAACTGCTTCAAATACAGTATCCGGAAGTACCGCTTGTGGAACCTCGATATCCACGGGTTTATTAGCTAAATGGCAATTGGCACATACAATACGGCCAGTTGCTTCTCGTGGATTTTCATAACCCTGCTGTGCAAAAATGGGATAGGCATTTGAAATGGGTGCCTGAGTTATTATATATATCATTATCATGAGCGATACGGAAATGGATCGAGTAATCTCTTTCTTTATCGACGAAAAGGTTTTTTTAGTTTGCATGGTCCAATCATTGATCCCGAAATTTTCTACAATAAAATTAGGTAGGTCGCTAGTAGAGTTCCCTATCTATAATTTTGCTATTTAATGAAATCATTTTTCTGAAATATTGGAGAAATCGCTTGGCTGGGTAGTAAGTACAATTTTGAATGTTTTGCTTATGTACAAAGTACCAAATATTCTAATTAGGTCGGTCGATCATTTTTCAGTCGTTCATTGAATGATAAATCACTACAAGTGAAGGAGATACACGATTTAAATAACGAAAGATCCAATATTTAAAAATTGTATCTAAAATGACTGGAAAAGTAGAAACAAGACCAGATATAATTTGATCATTATGAGCAAATCCAAAATCTTTGTAGACAGAGCCAATCATTAATTCCCAACCGTGGGGCGAATGGAATCCTATACATAAATCAGTTAATAAAAGAATAGAAAAAGCTTTTATTGTGTCGCTTAAGTTATATAGGAATTCTTGAACCCAAGAGTTAAGAATAACAAGTTCTTCATTACCTAAAATAGAATAACCACTTAGAATAACGAAACAGATTATATTTGTCGAGAAGTGTAAAATTGTATGGATACGATCCTCATTGTGCATCTTGATCAATTGGATCGTTTCTTTGTAGATTTCAACGCGAAGCTTTTGTAAATGCGTTTCCGGGTATTCCTTTATCATTTCCTCCAAACGAAGGAGTTCCTCTAAGTCTATGAATTTTTTTAGAATACTCTTTTCTTGAATATCATTCAAAAAAATTTCGGATTGCCTAATATTCCACCAATTAGTAATCCAAGATTCCAGACTTTTTTTAAATGAGAGAGAGATCCACCAAGGCAAAAATACTATAGATGCAAGATATAGAAGGGAAATGAATACTTTCTTTTTTGCCATTTTTTCGTCTGTGAATTTTTGAAGTTTTAATGAACTCACCCCATGCGTCGACTCTATATGATACTAATATTTCTATCAAGCATAAGTTATATTTCAAGTCATCTAGCCCATTAATCTATTTCAGAGTTTTTATTTGTGATGCAGTATAGCGGTTAGTCCTTGAATCTAGAAAGAATACAGAAATAGAATAAGAAAGAGCCCACTTCAAATTAATATTAGTCGGATTTCGAGACGAAAGAACTCCTGTTCTATTAAAAAAAATATCAAATATTTCGAAAAAAAAAATTATGGACACAAAAATTTTCGTTTTAGGGTTGTTTCGTATACGTTTACTTTGGCTCGAATAAGCGTTCGGAAGAAACTTCCGTTAACTTATGGTATAGAAAAAAAAGAGGATTCTTTAGTTTTTTCCCTCTTGCAAAGTATTAATTCTTCAGTTTATTTTTTCAAAATACTTCAATTGGTACGCGCAAGAAATAGGCCAATTCAGCAGCTTTTTGCTCAATTTCTCGTGGAGTCAAATTCTCATCAGTACGCGTCAAGGGAATGGCCCCCTGGCCTCTGATTTCCATATAAAGGACCCGACGAGCAAAAAGACCCTCTTTATTTTCTATTCTGATGGACTGAATGTCTTTCATAAGGAATCGGAGGAATATGCGACGGTTTTTTCCAGGGAATCCCCAACGAAAAATACACACTATGCCCTCTTTTATATCGAATCGATCATAACCACTACCTACATTCCACGAAATTGTGCACCACAAGTAGGAACTAATAAAAAGACCCGCGATCCCATAGAAAGACATCACGATCCCTTGTGGAAAAAAATGGATTTGCTGAGAAGGAAATAAAGATATCAAATTCCTACCAAAATAACTGGAGGTTCCAACCAATACAAACCCTAATGAACCTAAAAAAAGAATAAGGGCCCAGCCGAAATTACTTATTTTTCGAGATCCCGCTATAAGTTCTATCCATATACGTTCTGATCGCCAACTCATATTCTCACTAGACCTAGTTGCATTTTATTGGAATTGGAAAAATAACAAAAATAAATTGGATTTTACTTTTTTTGTTTCCGAAGTAACTTTCATCAACCAGCACTACTATGATGTGAACCTTTAAGAATAATTCATCGAATTGCTTAGATCCAAACTAAAATAATAACATCTCTTTCATACGATTTCCTATAGCTATCCACATATATATAGATATATTGACTTTACGTTTCCGAAATTCTTCCCGATGCCGATCCATTTGAAAAATGAATTTACCCATATATCATGTTTACACATACATAAGAGCTTATGCTCGAAAGAAGCAACATGTTATACCATATTCTACTAAATAGATATGGGTGTTATGATCCAAATCAGTTTCAAAAAAAAAATGGATAAGATTTGTCCCTATAGTATCTAAAAAATCTTGTTTTTTTGAACATGAAGAGATAAAGAAACCATTGCAATTGCCGGAAATACTAAGCCTACTAAAGGCACAAAAATGGAGGGAAAGTTGTTGAGAGTTATCATTGAATGGGTACCTCGATTTAATATTTGTACCTGTTATTTTTATTTATTGTTTTATATTAATATTTTTATTTTAACCTTATATTGTTATAAAGATATCTTATAATTCATATATAATAATTATATTTATATAAATATTATATTATACTTATATTATACTAAGTATACCTAAGTGAGTATATACTTAAATAAGGAATATATAAGTATATGTTTTAATATAAGTATTTTTTTAATAAATATTTATTAAAAAATTCAATAAATGTGTAAATAAAAAATATGTAAATAAACGGACTTATTCACCTTTCTACATGTTTCTACACGAAATATATGTATGATAATCCACCTTTTTATTATTCATAATATTAATTATTTTCTTATTCTTGTCTTATAATTTAATAATTTTCATTTCAAAAAATTGATTCCGTTTTATTAATATTAAATAAATTATTAAATTAAGACTCTACTCTACGGCTCTACTTAATCTAAGTTTGATTCAAAGGAAAGAAAGCATGTAGCCGAAATAATTCACTCAGAACGCCCTTTAAAGGATTACGTGGTACGATTGGATCGAATAAGCCCTTATGGAATAAATATTCAGCCACTTGTGAATCCTCAGGTACTGTCTTATTCAATGTTTGTTCAATTACTCTTTTACCCGCAAATGCAATGTAAGCGTTGGGTTCGGCAATAATGATATCTCCCAACATACCAAAACTAGCCGTCACCCCACCTGTGGTAGGGGATGTAAGGATTGCGACATAAAATAACTTTTTATTTGATTGATAATCATATAAAGCGGAAGATATTTTAGCCATTTGCATCAAGCTCAAACT